GAAAAGAAGACAGCGGCAAGTTCACAGCAAGAAAATTAAATAAAGGGATTCGCAAATAAAAGAGCTAATGCCACGACCAGTCCATAAATTGTTAAAGCTTCCATAAAAGCCAGACTAAGCAATAAAGTACCCCGTATTTTACCCTCTGCTTCTGGTTGTCTCGCGATCCCTTCTACGGCTTGGCCCGCAGCAGTACCTTGACCAACTCCGGGTCCAATAGAAGCAAGCCCTACGGCCAATCCAGCAGCAATAACGGAAGCAGCAGAAATCAATGGATTCATGATAAGTGCCTCGCACCAAACTCAAGAATGGTTAATGATACAATCCACCAATGAATTCTGACTTATGCTTATGATCGATTACTAAGATCTATACGATTGAAGTCACTAAGAACTTCGTATTGACGTAATGCTATGATTGAACCAGCAGAACTACTTAGAGGTCTCGTTTTTAGTTCCTATCCGTGGAGTCTTTATCAATATCAATGCATCCGACTCTCGTTCTTCCATTTCTTTGTTTCGAACCATGCTTTCAATTCTGCGCCCTTTCTTTCTCTTCTATATGCTTGATTTCATCTGTTTATTCATTCGTCACAAATGAAACGTAAGGACTTCTATTGGAATCCTCATTGAAATTCTGAGTGGGATAGGAGCTGGGTGGTTCATAGAAAATCAGTTACTATCGACCATATACATTTCTTTCATAGTGTAACCCAACTATTCACATCTTAGATTCATCCGGATTCTAGAATCCTTCTTTGAACATACACAAGAGCTGTCTTCTAGCCATTCAAAAAGTATCTTTATATTTAAAATTCAGACCATCTCTTTCTCTTCTAGTAATGATTGCTCGGCTCCATCCCCGAGGTCGGCCTCGTCATCCAAGAAGTTATCCACGCTCCACTTACTGTTAGTCGCTATTTTCTAGCCATTCAAAAGGGTATCTTTATATTTAAAATTCGGCCCATCTCTTTCTCTTCTAGTAATGATTGCTCGGCTTCATCCCCGAGGTCAGCCTCTTCATCTAAGAAGTTATCCACGCTCCACTTACTGTTAGTCGCTATTTTCTAGCCATTCAAAAGGGTGTCTTTATATTTAAAATTCGGCCCATCTCTTTCTCTTCTAGTAATGATTGCTCGGCTTCATCCCCGAGGTCGGCCTCGTCATCCAAGAAGTTATCCACGCTCCACTTACTGTTAGTCGCCGTCTTTCCCTTCCGCAGCCAGAGGAATCGGAGGCTTCAAAGGCTTCGACGGGGGAAACAAGAACCACGGCCAAAACAAGAGCATGTAACTTCCTCAACGTTACAGCATGGGTCTCAGATCGCGTCATGGTGTCAAACATGGGATTAACCAATCTCTTAGTGAGTGTAAGCAAGAGAAGTACGATCCACCGTAGTATTCGAATCATAAACATAAATTAATTTCCTTTTTTTCGCATGTGCAGGCTAGACACAAAATCCGCCATTGGTAGTTATTGAAAAATTCGACCCAGAAACGATATATATATATGACTGAGTTGTTTATCTGCATACATAACTAGCATACTCCCTTGCATGTTTGTTTCTCTTTTCGATCTGTTTCAGATCAAAAGATATTTTTGTGGTTATTATCGATCTATTTTATAGAAATATATATATATATATATTTCTATAAAATATATATATATATATACCCTAAACCCCTTTTTTAGGAATCATAGTGTTGTAATTCACTAAACAAATAGAATATTCATTGGGAATATGGCATAACATGGGCTAGAAACCTGGGGAAAAAGATCTTTTATTTTCCTTTTTTTTACTAAAGCATATCGGAATCTCTTTTGCTACTACTCTAGATCATATATACTCTATTTCTATCCCCCAATAGCTTATCTCGAAATAGCTTATCTCGAAATAGCTTATCTCGAGCCGCCCATACATATTACATATTGGGTTAGGATAAGCGAAACAAATGCTAAATCTATTTTCAAAGCTAGTCAATGATGACCCTCCATGGACTCGCCTATATAAGCCGCAGCTAAAGTTGCAAAAATAAGAGCTTGAATACCACTTGTAAATAATCCCAGAAACATGACAGGTATAGGAACCACTGAAGGTACTAAAGAAACAAGAACAAGAACTACTAATTCATCAGCCAATATATTCCCGAAAAGTCGAAAACTCAGTGATAGGGGTTTTGTGAAATCTTCTAGGATATTAATTGGTAAGAGGATTGGCGTTGGTTGAATGTATTTACCGAAATAACCCAAGCCGTTTTTGGTAAGACCCGCATAGAAATAGGCCACAGACGTGGGTAAAGCTAAAGCAACAGTAGTATTTATATCATTCGTGGGTGCGGCTAATTCCCCCTGGGGTAGCTCTATGATTTTCCGAGGTAAAAGAGCCCCTGACCAGTTAGAAACAAAAATAAATAGGAACATAGTTCCAATAAAAGGAACCCAAGCACCATATTCTTCTCCAATCTGAGTTTTGCTCAAGTCTCGAATGAATTCAAGGACATATTCGAAGAAATTTTGACCGTCGGTGGGAATGGTTTGTGGATTTCGAACAGCTATAGTGGTTGAACCTACTAAGATAGCAATTACGACCCAAGAAGTAATAAGCACTTGGGCATGGACTTGGAAACCACCTATTTGCCAATAGAAATGTTGGCCTACTTCCACACCGGATAGATCGTATAACCCTTTTAGGGTGTTGATGGAACATGGTAGAACATTCATATTGCCCTCTGACAGAAGTAGAACTTAATAAAAAGGAATTATTTTGATTCCACTATCTTTTTCTCGACTCGCCTACTTGAATCGTGTATTTCAGATACCAAGGAATCCTCGAAAATCCCCAGTGATTGTTCTCTCGTTTTTTTTTTTTTAGATTCAGGAAAAGGAACCAATTCCATAAATCCATAAATTTCCCGAAGTCATTGACTTATCTTATTATTAATCAACGATTTGTTATAGAGCTAGAACGGCCCTCACAAATTGCCGAGACTAATTTGTTAAGAATGAATCGAATTGAACGTATAGAGTCATCATTGCTTGGAATCGGAAGATCCACAAGATCCGGGTCACAATTTGTATCGATTAAACAAATCGTTGGAATTCCTAAAGTTATACATTCGCAAATAGCCTTATAGCCGTCTTGCTGATCAACGACGATTACAATATCAGGCAACCTCGTCATATATTTGATCCCACCCAGAGAGGTTTCCAAGTGATATAATCGTCTCTTCAAGATTGCTGCATCTCTTTTAGGAAGACGGTTGAGTCTTCCCGTCTTTTGTTCCGCTCTCAAATTGCGGAACGTATGAAGTCTCCTTTCTGTAGTGGACCAATTCGTTGACATCCCACCGAGCCATTTTTTATTAACATAATGACACCGAGCCCTTATTGCAGCTGATGCGACTGAATCAACTGCTATTTTTTTAGTACCAACTATTAAGAATTCTTTTCCCGTACTCGCTGCATCAAAAACTAAATTACAAGCTTCTGATAAAAAACGAGCAGTTCTAGTAAGATTTGTAATATGCATCCCTTTACGCTTTGCAGAGATGTAAGGTGCCATGCGAGGATTCCATTTCTTAGTCTTATGCCCAAAATGAATTCCTGCTTCCATCATCTCTTCCAAATTGATGTTCCAATATCTTCTTGTCATTTTTCCCCACACTTCCTCTTTTTTTTTTATTTTTTTAGAGACGAGGTGCCCTAAATAAAGAATTGTTCCGACGGAACCTTCTACCGGAGATTGACCGTTGATCCACGGGCCAAGCCATGAATTCCTTTCTATTCGTTATTATCTTTATTACTAAATCGAATAACCGGACTAGATAGTGAAAGTAAAGTTAAAGGGATGAATTTGCTCTTAGAAATCATGAAATCCCGCAAATTAGGATAGATCATGGACTTTGGTTGGGATGCAAGAATCAAATAATTCTCTGTGTTGGAATAAAATATCTCTTATTTCCCCTCCGAATAGATTCTTCTTTTTCATTTCCAAAGGACTGTTGCTGCGTTGCCTTGAACGGGACACGAATCCTTTGAATCCGGTACCAACAGGTATCATACCCCCCAGAACAACGTTCTCTTTCAGGCCTTTCAACCAATCGATACGACCTCGTAGAGCGGCTTTTGCTAAAACCCGAGCAGTCTCTTGAAAACTTGCTTCGGATATGAAACTTTGAGTATTCAGAGACGCCCTCGTTATTCCCAATAGGACAACTCGATAACAGATCGCTTCTTCCAAAGCGCGCGCTGTTCGTTCCGCCCGCAACAATCCTATGAGTTCTCCAGGTGAAAAAACATTAGACATTCCATCTTCTGAAACCAACACTTTTGATGTTATTTGACGCACAATAATTTCTATATGCTTATTATGGATTTGCACCCCCTGGGATCGATAAACCGTTTGAATCTTATTAACCAAAGAGATACGGCTTTGTGCTATGGTTAACTCAGCGCCAATCACGAATCCCCAAGGAATTCCAAGAATTCTTGGTATACATTCGTTCCAACCTTCCACCCTCTCTTCTAGGTTCATTGAAATTGAATCAATCGAACGCGCTTCGAACACTTGTTCGACTTTTGGAAGACCTTGCGTTATATCACTCGATCGCGATTTTTCATAGATAAATGTAACTACTGTATCTCCTTCGGAAAGGATTGTCCCATAATGGCCATGAACGGTGGCTCCGGGAGTAGCCAAATAGGGCTTAGCAGATCTTATTACTAAAGAGTCAACATGAACAATTATAACCTGCCCAGATTTGAGGGGCGGTCCATATTTGGATATACATACATTTTCACAAATCAACTGTCCAAGGGGAATGATTATCGATGTCTCTTCACAATAGGCGGGCTGGAGCGAATCCCAATTCAAATTGAATGGATTCAAAATCATGTTACTGCATCGATTGGGATTCGAAATTCTCCCACTTTCATCCATTAAATAATAGTTAAGTACTTGGAAAGTCTGTTTGAAATTCTCAAGGAGCAAATATTTTTTTACCAAGATCTGATTATGAGTTATTAAGTGGTAAGATGGAGAAAAATGCGCAATTTTCGGCACAATCCCTAAAGGACCCGACGAATTCCTAATTGGAATTCGGAGATCCCTTTTACTTTTCATTGATTTTTTTCTCACATTGTTGTTATATTTCAAACCCTTGAATGGGCCCATTCGAGAACAATTAGATGATGACAAAATGATCAAAGACTGGCATTCCTTATTTCGACTCAACAACGTACGACTAGTTCCTTGATGTTGGGTAAGTGATTGTTGAATCCTTCCCTTGGAAGAAAAAGGTTTGAGATTCATACAAGCTACTCCATTATCGGGGATCAATCCCGCCCCGGCCGGATCATTCCTTTTTCTGTTATACGCGGACTTCGCTAAGTCGATTCTTAGGAAATCTCGAATCAGATCATTGACTCTTACTTCAACAAAGGAAGTATGAACCTCCTCTCTAGACGAACCCTTTTTGTCTTGGTCCCAATTCAAAACTAAACAAGTTCGAACTGATTGAATACTTGTGTGAGAAATTCTTCGAAGTGTTTTGATATTTCCATAAAGGATATACTTGACAACTCTAAGTTGCAAACTCTCCCTTTCCTGCAAGAGATCGGAGGGGAAAAGCGTTGCTAAATAAATATCGTCTTCTCTTTCATCCGGGCCTACGGGTCGAACCAAAACAAAAGACTTTTTCTTGATAGGTGTGATCTGTTGGACATAGATCCCATTTTTCCATTTTTTTTTTGCCTTTTTTTTTCCCGTGACTGGTAGTATTAAGATGCCGCTATGCCAGGATATATTATCTGGCTCTCCAGGAAAATGGATCTCTCCAGAAAAGATTTTTAGTTCAATTTCCCCCCCTTTTTTCTCTACTTGGACCAATCCGCCTACCCGGCTTCTTATATTGAAAGTAATTTGGGTATCTACTCCAACAATACTATTGTTCCGCACCATTATGGAAGAGGATCCGGGTAATATATGTACTTCCTTGGGAATGAAAACTCCTTTCTTTTGGTATTTTTGCCTCACTTTTTTGGCTCTTTGAGACTCAATCAAATCCTCTTTTTTGACGATGGAATGCGTCTCTCTAGTCCCATTTTGAGTACTTCCCAAACGGTTTCTTCTGTATTGGGGATCATCGAAATAAGCAAGAATACTCTTTCTATGGAAAATGCCATTTATGGGTATTTCCATCGAGATACCTGAACGAGCTATTTGTTCTCTTTCTCGTTCGTGATTAGATTGGAATGGAATGATGCATCTATTTCTTCGCCTCTTTGCGAATAAATCAGAATTTTCGTGGAGAATGGCAGGATCGATGAAATTACCATGACCATTGCCTAGGATTTGATCAGGTCCTGAATAATCAAGAACCCCTCGGACCCTTTTACCAGAAGGCCCCGCACTAAACAAATTATATCTCACTTGATCATTAGTCACTGAGAAGCTAGACGTAGATCTTCGTTCAGCAGAAAGAGAACGAATATTCATTTGATCTTGATTCTTGTGGAGTGAAAAAGGGACTCTACTGGATCTGTGCAGACCCCCTGATAATATCCATAAATGACTTGTTTTTGGTAAGAGATGAACATTCCCATATGTGGATTCAGGTGCATGATAGACATCCTTACTCCAGTGCATTTCTCCCTCTAAGTCAGAATAAATATGTTTTCGAACCTTCTCTTTCAAATTCAAGGTGGATGTTCCCGCGCGAATTTCGGCAATCACTTGTTCTGATTCTACATATTGATCATTTTGAACTAACAGAAAACTTTTTGGTGGAATATTCACATTATGTGTAATATCCTGACTCTCAATAGTGACAGCCAGGTCTAGATAACATAGAAAAGCAGGATGTCCATGACGTGTACGTGTGGGATGAACGAAATCCTCATTAAATCGAATTGTTCCATTAGAGGGGGCTCGCACATATTCGGCAGCACCACCTGTGAACACTCCACCGGTATGAAAAGTTCTTAATGTTAGTTGAGTCCCCGGTTCCCCAATAGATTGACCCGCAATAATACCTACGGCTTCTCCCAATTCGACCAGGTCCCCATGAGTGGTACTTCGACCATAGCATAATCGGCAGATCCAAGATGTACTTCTGCAAGTGAAGGGGGTTCGAATCGATATTGGTTGTGCTCGAAAGGTTATGAGTCGTTTGACAAGTCCAATCCCAATATCTTGATTTCGAATGGCGATGCATCGCGAACCTATATAGATATTGTCTGCTAATACACGACCCATTAATGTTTGGATCAAAATTCTTTCTGTCATCATCCCCGCTCCAGGATTCACAGAAGTCCCCCGGATGGTACCACAATCTGTTCTACGTACAATAATGTGTTGAACTACTTCAACAAGTCTGCGCGTGAGGTATCCAGCATCGGAGGTTCGTATAGCAGTATCCACAACCCCCTTGCGGGCTCCGTAGCAAGAAATTATATATTCCGTTAAAGAGAGTCCTTCGCGAAAATTGCTTTGAATGGGTAAATCAATCATTTGTCCTTGGGGATCTGACATTAATCCTCTCATACCTACTAATTGGTGTACCTGAGATGCATTTCCTCTAGCTCCCGAAAAGGACATTATATGAACCGGATTCAACGGATCAGTCATCCGAAAATTCGGATTCATTTCTTGTCGCAAATACTCACTTGTAGAATACCATATCTCAATGGATTGACGTAATTTTTCTACCGCGTGTACATTCCCATAATGATGGTGTTTTTCCAAAATCAAACTTTGTTGTTCAGCGTCTTGAACTAGCCATCCTTTAGAAGGTATTGTTAAAAGATCATCAATTCCTAATGAAATGGATGTAGCAGTGGCTTGCTGGAAACCCAGAGTCTTTACTTGATCCAGGATGTGTGCTGTGTATGCCATTCCAAAGTGATCTATGAATCTGCTAATAAGTCGTTTTATGGCAGTTCCATCTATCGCTTTATTGTGAAAGACCAGATCGGCCCTTTCTACCATAAGTACCTCCATATTCCGCTGAGTAGGATTCGACCAACAATAGGTTTGAGTCAGTGATTTGAAGACTTCCTTTCCTCGATTTTGAGTCGCGTAGAAATTCAGGAATTAGAAATTAGAATCCTAGTTGAATCGGAGATACACGAATTCCCACGGGTATCATAGAATTACTTAGCTTAGGTCCCCTATGGGCAGGCCTGGCAAAATCCTCCTATGGCTTCTTCGATTTCGCGATAAAAAGAAATATGGCCAACAGTGGTTCGAATGTAGAGACAAGGGATTTCTTTTTTTACACTTCTTACTATTAGATAGTGACCAAAAATCTCATGATAGGTACCTAAAGATTCATATTGAACTTCGATGGGAACTTCTCTTGATGCAATAATGCGTTGATCGAGTCGCCACCGGAGCCACAAAGGACTCTCTAATTTGATTCGTTTCTGCCGATAAGCCCCAAGTGCATCATAGGAACCACAAAAATAGGGCTCTTTCTCTTTTGTATACTTATAGTTATTCTCGTCCATTTTCTCGTTTTGATAGTTTATGCGATTCCACGGATTATACCTATTTGCACAAATACCTCGACGATTCCCGATCGTTAATACATAGAGTCCCATAAGCATATCTTGAGTTGGTACGCAAATGGGATCTCCGATAGCTGGAGACAAGAGATTCATATGAGAAAACATAAGTAAACGCGCCTCCGCTTGAGCCTCCAATGATAAAGGTACATGAACAGCCATTTGATCCCCATCAAAGTCTGCATTGAATCCCTTACGAACTAATGGATGTAAACAAATAGCACGCCCTTCCACTAAAATAGGTTGGAATGCCTGGATGCCTAATCTATGCAGAGTGGGTGCTCTATTCAGCAATACAGGGTGCCCCTGTATAACTTCTTGAAGTATTTCCCATACAATTGGTTCTTTTTCCCGAATTTGCCTTTTAGCAACTCCTATGTTGGAAGCAACGTGTTGTCTGAGTAGACCACGAATTACAAATGTCTGGAAAAGCTCTATTGCTAGTTCGCGAGGCAATCCACATCTATGCAATGAAAGCGAAGGGCCCACGACAATGACGGAACGGCCCGAATAATCGACCCGTTTCCCAAGCAAAGTCTCGCGAAATCTTCCCTCTTTACCTTCAATTACAGCCGAAAACGACTTGTAAACCTTATTATGACGGTCCTTCATTGGCTGTCCGCGGAGCCCATTATCAAGAAGTGTATCCACGGCTTCCTGCACTAATTTCTCCTGAGACATTATTGAGTCCCCTGGCGAAGATTCTTTTAATAGCCTGATAAGAGAGTTGTTTCGAAAGATAACTCTTCTATAGAGTTCATTAATATCCGAACTCATGAGTTTCCCCCCATCTATCTGAATGATCGGTCTCAATTCGGGAGGGAGCACTGGTAATAGGCACAAAACCATCCGTTCTGGTTCTACATTTGTTTGAAGAAAATGCTTAGCTAATTGCATGCGTCTAACCAAAAAATCCTTTCTTCTTCCAATTTTTCTATCTTCCCATTCATTACTGGTGGTCTCTTCTTTCCCTAGATCTTTCCATTCTACTAATGAATCATCTATAATAAGTCGCAAATCCGAATCGGCTAATTGTTCTCTGATAGCACTGGCTCCAGTAGAGATTTCTCGATTTCGAAATGTATTGAAGCCTTGAGTAGTAAAAAAAAGTGGGATGCTGTATTTCAGAGATTGAATTTCAGATTTGAATGAGCCTCGTAATCGTAAGAAAGTCGGTTTTTTAGCTACGACCCTAGCAAAATAAAAATTGGGATAGGTTCCTATAGAATTTCCCCCCTTCAAAATCGGACGTGAAGGTTTCCTTTCATCCGGCTCAAGTAGTTACACCAAATAAAGAAGGGTGTTCTTATTCTCAAATTTTGTTCTATAAAACCCCCAACCAAACAAAGGTCTACTCCTTACTCAAGTTCCCAGTCAGGACCAACCAACATTTCATTGATTCATTCTTCCTTTTATTTAGATCTTTGATTTCTATTTTATGAATTCCTTATTCAATATTCAATTAGGGCCTAACATGAAATGTGAAATTCTTGAGTAGTCTACTTCCCTTCCAATGATGAATCCCTCTCAAATCAAAGAAAAAGAATTCCTTGGAACTCATAAGGGATTTACTTGTCTATGTATCGTTCGATTCGATCTTTTAGGTCCCTACTTCACCTCGACGGTTATGATATGATGTCCTTAAGGCCTATATGCGATGAATAGATCCCTGTAACCATGTCATAGTTGCTTACTTGAACAGATTCTAACAGACATGGAATGGCGAATTCCACGAAAGAAGTCTTTTTCACGAGGTACAACCAGCAATTCCTATGTATCTGTTGCGGAATCGACCATAGATCAATTCCCTTTTCTTTGGAAGTATTAAATACCCCCATAAGAACTCTGAGCTTCATGCTACTCCTTCCAAGAGACATGTCAGAATCAGGGCATCCCAATCGGATTGAATGGGATGACAGTTTTTCATTCCCAATCTGTAAAATCAGAATTTTGATCAAATCACACATCGCAGTATACTAGGTCTTCTAATTTTTTAAGAGGTTTATCTAAAAGATTCGCGATATAACTAGGAAGACGTTTCAAATACCACACATGAGTTACCGGGCATGCTAGCTTGATGTAGCCCATTTGAGATCTTCGTATCCGAGAATCAACAAATTCGACTCCGCATTGGTCACAAAATTTCGGGTCTTCTTTTTCATTGCGGATGACTCGATAATTTCCACAAGCACAAATTCCACTCTTTATAGGCCCAAAAATTCTTTCACAAAACAAGCCACCTTTTTCCGGTTTATTCGTTTTGTAATTAAAAGTATGGGGTTTTGTTACCTCTCCAACTATCTCTCCATTAGGTAGGGTTTTCTTGGCCCAAGCACTTATTTGTTCAGGAGAAACTGATCCAATTCGGAGTTGTTGATGTTTATATCGGTCGATCATATCATAGAAGAAAATTTCTGATTTATTCCGATCAAGCTTCCTTCCTATTAATCTGGAAATTCTTCTCAGATACAAGGAAATGATTCAATTCCAGAGCCAAAGATCGTAGTTCTCGAACGAGCAATCGAAAGGATTCTGGAGCATCCTCAGGTTTAGGTAATGCTCCTCCACTGAGTGTAGTCCCAAGGACTTCCTGCCGAGTTCTAATATGATCAGATTTATAAGTAAGCATCTCTTGTAAAATATGAGCAACGCCAAATCCCTCTAGGGCCCAAACTTCCATTTCGCCTACCCGCTGTCCGCCTTGGTTGGCCCTTCCTCTAAGCGGTTGTTGTGTAACAAGCGCATAAGGCCCACTGGAACGCCCATGGATTTTATCATCAACTTGATGAATTAATTTCAGGATATAGGGCTTTCCTATGATAACAGGTTGGTCAAAAGGATCTCCCGTTCTTCCATCAAATATTCTGCTTTTTCCCGGATACTCGGGTTCAAATACCCATGGATTCGCTGTCTGCTTACTGGCTTCGTATAATTCCGAAAACACTAGTTTTCTCGAAGCCCCTTGTTCATATCTCTCATCAAAGGGCGCTATTCGATAATGCCTGTCTAGCAGATCTCCCGCTAACCCGAGTGAGCATTCAAATATCTGTCCTACATTCATTCGTGATGGGACTCCTAATGGGTTGAATACCATATCAACCGGTGTTCCATCTTGCAAATAAGGCATATCTTGTCTAGGCAAAATTTTTGAAATGATACCCTTATTCCCATGTCTTCCAGCTACTTTATCCCCTACTTTGATGTCACGTTTCTGTGAAATATATACACGAATCATTTCTGGATGATAACAGGAATCTCCCTTTTTCTGGATCCATCTCACATCAATAACTCGCCCTCTGCCACCTATAGGTAGTTTTAGACAAGTTTCCTTTGCAGTGGATACCTGAATGCCAAGTATGGCTCGTAATAATCTATCTTCCGGGGCACACGAAGATTCTTGCATCATCTGAGGCGTTAATTTACCTATTAAAATATCGCCCGTTTCTACCCAAGATCCGAGCATCACAATTCCATTTCTGTCTAAATGGCGGAGTAAATGGGCTTCTAAATGTGGTATTTCATTAGTGATTCTTTCAGGACCTTCACTTGTCACATGAGTCTGGATTTCATATTTTCGTATGTGAAAAGAAGTATAAATCTCTCCATATACCAGACGTTCACTAATGAGTACCGCGTCTTCAAAATTGTAGCCTTCCCATGGCATATAAGCTACTAATATGTTTTTTCCCAAAGCGAGTTCGCCACCAACTGTAGCAACACCATCCGCTAAAATTTGCCCCTTTTTAATGCAGTTACCCCGCTGAACCTGGGATTTTTGATGCATACAAGTATTCTTATTAGAACGTTGATACATAAGCAATGGAATGTTTCGAGTGTCTCCATGACTTGAAAAAAGGATCTTGTCGCTATCGGTATAAAGGATCTTTCCCTCATGTTCGGCTATCGCAGAAACCCCCGAATCGAGAGCCACTTGGCGTTCCAACCCAGTTCCAACAATGCACTTCTCGGACCGAGAAAGCGGAACTGCTTGACGTTGCATATTTGAACTCATTAAAGCCCGATTTCCGTCATTGTGCTCGATAAAAGGAATGAGAGAAGCTCCAATCGAAAAATATTGGAAGGGAAAAATGCTTCGAAGATGAATCTGTTCCCATGCGATAGTCAGGTATTCTTGACGGTATCGAGCTGGAACAATCTGTTCTTCCTGAATGCCCGAATTCAACGCTAAAGAAGTTCCTGTGGATACCATAGAGTATTCATCTCTATTTGATGATAAATAAACCATCCGCTCCTCTTTGGATCTTTCAGAAATTTCAAAAAAAGGGCTTTCTAGAGACCCCCCGTGACCAATCCTAGCATGAATCGCGAAGGATCCAATAAGTCCAACATTAATTCCTTCAGACGTGTCAATTGGGCAAATACGTCCATAGTGACTAGGGTGGATATCTCGTATCCGAAAACTTGCCGTTCGCCCGGTCAATCCTCCAGGACCCAAATAACTCCATTTTCGCCCATGAACTGTTGGTGTCAATGGATTAGTTTGATCCAAAACATGAGATAAGGGATGGAGTCCGAAAAAGGATTCATAAGTGGTTGTTAATGGAGTTGAAGTTACCAAATTACGAGGAGTCGTTATCAATTTTCTACAGAGAGTTTCTCGAACCGCATCTTCTAAACGACCCAGAGCCAATCCGAATTGATCTTGTAAGAGATCCGCTACAGAACGAATACGCTTATTTTTCAAGTGATTCATATCGTCAAGTGGACCCATTCCAAATTTCATTCCGATCAAATGATCCGCAGCTGCCAATACATCTCGCGGTAACAAAAATGTATTGTTCTGAGGTATATCAAGATTCAGTCTCTGATTCATATTTCGTCGACCAATCTTTCCTAACTCACATCTTTGTTGAAAAAATTTCTTTTGTAATTCCTTACATAAGAACTCGGACTCAGAAAATAAGGGATCACCACCCACACAAGCAAATTGTTGATAAAATTCTAAAATGGCATTTTCTTTTGACCTGATCTTTTTTTTCTCCTTATCATTCGGGAAAGACAAGAAAATTTCAGGGTAGCAAACATTATCTAGAATTTCTCTTAGATTCGAACCCATAGCTGATGATGGAACTATAATGGATATTTTTTGTTTCCTACTCACACGAGCCCATATCCTTGCTTTTCGATCAATCTCTAATTCTGATCTTCCTCCCCAATCCGATATTATGGTGCCGGTATAGATAGTAATTCCCTTAGGGTCCAACTCTGAACGGTAATAAATACCGGGGCTTTGCAATATTTGATTGATCACAATTCTGTATATTCCATTAACTATAAAGGTACCCAGGGAATTCATTAGAGGAATGTTTCCAATCAATATGGTTTGCTCTTGCCTATTCCTACGGGTTTTCAAAATTAATCCCGCAGGTACATATAATTCAAAAGAATATGTGAGTGATTCATACACAGCGTCTCGTTCTTTTATCAAAGGTTCTACCAATTGATATCTTTCTACAAAGAATTGAAATTCAATTTCTTGATCGGGATCTTCTATTTTTGGGAACTTATAAAGTTCTTCCATCAAGCCCTCATCAATGAACCTACAAAATCCCTCAAATTGTATCTGATTAAACCCAGGTATTGTAGACATTCCTTCATTTCCATCTTGTAGCATCTTAAGTTTCCTCTTTTTCAAAAAAATCCCATTCATTATTAGCTCATTCTTCCTCGAACCCTCTGGGGCGAGCTAGCAATGATGGACTGTATATTTTGTTTACTAAATCGCATGAAATTTGATCCAACTCTATATCATATATGGAATGTAGAAAATACGTGTGGGGAGAGGTTAAAAGAGAAGTTTATACTCAAATTCGAATTTTCAACAGATACAAATTTAGAAAATATTCCTAGAAACATAATTTTGTCGATGAGATTTGTGGAGTCTTGTTATAGAATATCCAAAGTCATCCAATATAGGATATTACGACCCTTTGGTGGTACCAGAAAAAGAAAGAATTCAGGATTGGATCGGTTCTCTTTGAATGAGAGAAAGACAGAATAATCAGGAACAGAATAGAATCGAGTTTTTTAGCATTTCACTTTTGCTCCACTTTTTCGCCGATTCCAGTGTTCAAATGCTCAAAAAAGGATTCGCAGAAAAGAAAGACATTTTTACCCAGTTGTTATTTGTTAGTAGAATTCATGGACTCTGGTTGAAGTAGGTAAGTGGGGTTGTGCCTAGGAAGCGCACGCAGCTATAGCTATTTTACTATCCGCTACTATCCCAGTTATACTTCAGGCAACACAGGCCAGACCGTGCTATATCATAATTTCTAGTCTATTATTATTCCATGAATAAGAGATTAAGAAGAATTCCCCGCATTCCCTTATATAGGCATATATAGCTACGATACCTGATTAGGGATATCTGATCTGTGTCACAATTTCTGTTCTGGGGTTTACATAGATACAGAATTCTTGTTATAATGGAAAGTGAATTGAAAGGGATTGATTCTTGCTAAAGACTAGATACTGATTAGTTGTGTATCAACTTACTTAATTAGATTAAACACAATTTGGGATCCACAAACCTTTCCGGAATTCAAGTCAATAGTTAATGGTTCCAAGCTTGTCCTACCTTTTTTCTGTAATGTCAAATCTACATTTTCTCTTTCAGTATAAACAGGGGGGTTAGTTCTTGATGTTTTGAGATTTGAGATACGCTACAATCAATCGAAGGGAGCCAACTGGATCCAAAGAAAGGAGGAAGGATTCCTTTTTTCCTTTTTATAAAGTTTATAAAGAAAGGGATCAGGAAACCGGGATTCAAGATGCAAATCCCATAAACCTAAAAAAGGAGATTACGGAATAGCGCCCAAAGAGGGGGAAATCCTCCTAACTATTTTCTATCATTTTGGCGACATGGCCGAGGGGTAAGGCGGGGGACTGCAAATCCTTTTTCCCCAGTTCAAATCTGGGTGTCGCCTGATCAACAACAACCAAAAAACGAAATCCCTTATTTTTTCTGCTGATACGAGAAAACTTGACACATTTTTGCCCCAGCAGCAGCGGAATAAGATAAAAAGACTAAGACGGCTGGTACTTGCTTTCTTTTTAAAATCTGTAGACTCTATTCTATCTCAACCCTTGCGTCTAGGCTCCAAGGAAGGATTCTAGTATAGGAAAGTCTAGCTATCAAGACTTACGAATCCCCTTACACTATGTCTACTGACTGAGTTTTGGTTTTGATTGGATAGTCGGGTGGGGAATCCTATTATTTGTTATGGAAAGGGTGTAAGATACCTTGGATACAAACTTCCGAGAGTCTCTGAATGCTCAGACATCCAATCCAAGATTGGATAGAGAATTGCCTTGGTTTGATAGACTCAGAAAAAACCTTCTTTCTTTTCGGTAACCCCCAATCAAGAATGTAATAGAATAGACCCGACTGTCTCTGTGAGACAGTCGGGAGATTTTAAGTATTAGATCAAAGGGGTAGGTAGAGATATGTAATAGGTAGTGCTCCATCTTGATTGTCCATCATGTTTCCGTGATCAATAAAAGAAATAGTGGATCTTACTATTTCTAAATATTCCGTTAATAACATTCACTTGACAATACTTGAGAATACCAAAGGAGTAACTTCCTCTCTTACTTGTGTTTAACGTTTACCGATTCTACCAGAAATCTTATAGCTGTTTCTTGTGGGTGGAGTTAGTGAATTGATTTCTTAATAGCGTTTGGCGCAGAGTCCCTTTTTGACTCTGCGCCATGGATTCCACTATTATTAGAGTAATGATCAATAATGGAAGAATTCCTTGATAGTTATAGAGATGGGGGACATCATTCACATGGATATAGTAAGTCTTGCTTGGGCTGCTTTAATGGTAGTCTTTACATTTTCTCTTTCACTTGTAGTCTGGGGAAGAAGTGGACTCTAGAGATACGACTCATTGAGTGGAGTTGAGTAATGAAACTTTATCAATTATTTGATATATGGTTCTGCAAAACGTTTCTAAAGAAAAAAACCTCCATTTCCAAATTCTACTGGAATCGAGTAATGGAATCTAGGAATAATAAAATAACCTTTCAATAAAATCAATAAAAAAAAATGATTTCAAGAATTCCCATGTTTTTAGTCTAGATCTCTAGAAAGTACAACTTTCTAGACTAATTGATAATGTGGTAGAAAGGTTCATAGAGCTCTTTCTACCACATTATACTATCGGATCTTCTATACTGCTAACTCTAGCCCCCTTTTTTCATTTAATACTAATCCGTAAAATTGGAATCCCTTTCATTTCTTCAATCATGGATAAGAACTACGAAGTCAAGCTTCATTCAAATTAATCATTTTGACTGACTGTTTTTACATATATGATAAGTAAAAAGGCAGTAGGAACTAGAATGAACAGTGCAGTAGCAATAAATGCGAGAATATTTACTTCCATAATCTCATCGTTTTTTTTTATTTCACAATAACTCGGGATCTAATCCCATAGAGATGAGAAATCGTCTCCTGTAAATTCAATGAGATGAATTGCATCCCCATGATATTTGATATTCAAATTGAATGGAATCCATATCATGAATACCAATATATGATCTCTCAAATGGATTCATCGTCGAGAATTTCATAGTATAATATAACATAAGAAGATCCTTTATCCATAACAAATTCAATTTTTGATTCCTGATCCAATCTTGCTTTTTTCAGTTTTTCCACTCTTTTCGATGGTCCTCCTTATACAATCATCGGCTAAGGTATTATCTGACCCGTCTTCCATTAGTCACAAACAGTAGAACTGAAATGAAAAAAAAAGAAGGAGTTAAGTTCGAAACTAAGGTTTTTTTCATTTTTCAGGATCTTCTTTTCTTGACAGACAAAGAGGTGTGAGAAAGAGGGGTCCCGGTCTAAAATCTCGAAGATTTCGAGAAATTCACTATTTGTTTTTGAGTTTGCTCTTTCGTGGATA